TATGAATATACCATACCAATTCGTTATGTATGGATGATGAGATTCCATTGATACAGAGCCAATTCCAATAGACTTATTGAACGTTCCCATTGGCGTGCATCCAGCAGGAATTGAACCTACGAATTTGCCAATTATGAGTTGGGCGCTTTAACCATTCAGCCATGGATGCTTAACAGGGCTCATCGTACATCGTGAATAACCAAATTCCAATTGAAATGAAATCTTTAGGAGGAATCAATGAAAATCTTTAGGAGGAATCAATGAAACGACATCAATTCAAATCCTGGATCTTCGAATTGAGAGAGATATTGAGAGAGATCAAAAATTCTCACTATTTCTTAGATTCATGGATCAAATTCGATTCAGTGGGATCTTTCACTCACATTTTTTTCCACCAAGAACGTTTTATGAAACTCTTTGACCCCCGAATTTGGAGTATCCTACTTTCACGTGATTCACAGGGTTCAACAAGCAATCGATATTTCATGATCAAAGGTGTAGTACTGCTTGTAGTAGCGGTCCTTATATCTCGTATTAACAATCAAAAGATGGTCGAAAGAAAAAATCTCTATTTGATGGGGCTTCTTCCTATACCTATGAATTCCATTGGACCCAGAAATGAGACATTGGAAGAATCTTTTTGGTCTTCCAATATCAATAGGTTGATTGTTTCGCTCCTGTATCTTCCAAAAGGGAAAAAGATTTCTGAGAGTTGTTTCATGGATCCGCAAGAGAGTACTTGGGTTCTCCCAATAAATAAAAAGTGTATCATGCCTGAATCGAACCGGGGTTCGCGGTGGTGGAGGAACCGGATCGGAAAAAAGAGGGATTCTAGTTGTAAGATAGCTAATGAAACCGTAGCTGGAATTGAGATCTCATTCAAAGAGAAAGATAGCAAATATCTGGGGTTTCTTTTTTTATCCTATACGGATGATCCGATCCGCAAGGACCATGATTGGGAATTGTTTGATCGTCTTTCTCCGAGGAAGAAGCGAAACATAATCAACTTGAATTCGGGACAGCTATTCGAAATCTTAGGGAAAGACTTGATTTGTTATCTCATGTCTGCTTTTTGTGAAAAACGACCAATTGAAGGGGAGGGTTTCTTCAAACAACAAGGAGCTGAGGCAACTATTCAATCAAATGATATTGAGCATGTTTCCCATCTCTTCTCGAGAAACAAGTGGGGTATTTCTTTGCAAAATTGTGCTCAATTTCATATGTGGCAATTCCGACAAGATCTCTTCGTTAGTTGGGGGAAGAATCAGCACGAATCGGATTTTTTGAGGAACGTATCGATAGAGAATTGGATTTGGTTAGACAATGTGTGGTTGGTAAACAAGGATCGGTTTTTTAGCAGGGTACGGAATGTATTGTCAAATATTCAATATGATTCCACAAGATCTATTTTCGTTCAAGTAACGGATTCTAGCCAATCGAAAGGATCTTCTGATCAATTCAGAGATCTTTTCGATTCCATTAGAAATGAGGATTCAGAATATCACACATTGATCGATCAAACAGAGATTCAGCAACTAAAAGAAAGATCGATTCTTTGGGATCCTTCCTTTCTTCAAACGGAACGAACAGAGATAGAATCAGATCGATTCCCGAAATGCCTTTTTGGATCTTCCTCAATGTCCCGGCTATTCACGAAACGTGAGAAGCAGATGAATAATCATCTGCTTCCGAAAGAAATCGAAGAATTTCTTGGGAATCCTACAAGATCAATTCGTTCTTTTTTCTCTGACAGATGGTCAGAACTTCATCTGGGTTCGAATCCTACCGAGAGGTCCACTAGAGATCAGAAATTTTGGAAGAAAAAACAAGATGTTTCTTTTGTCCCTTTCAGGCGATCGGAAAATAAAGAAATGGTTGATATATTCAAGATAATTACGTATTTACAAAATACCGTCTCAATTCATCCTATTTCATCAGATCCGGGATGTGATATGGTTCCGAAGGATGAACCAGATATGGACAGTTCCAATAAGATTTCATTCTTGAACAAAAATCCATTTTTGGATTTATTTCATCTATTCCATGACCGGAACAAAGGGGGATACACGTTACACCACGATTTTGAATCAGAAGAGAGATTTCAAGAAATGGCAGATCTATTCACTCTATCAATAACCGAGCCGGATCTGGTGTATCATAGGGGATTTGCTTTTTCTTCGGTCCGGATCCACTGCGGGAATGATTTGGAAGATCCAAAACGAAAAACAGCGGTATTTGCTAGCAACAACATCATGGAGGCAGTCAATCAATATAGATTGATCCGAAATCTGATTCAAATCCAATATAGCACCTATGGGTACATAAGAAATGTATCGAATCGATTCTTTTTAATGAATAGATCCGATCGCAACTTCGAATATGGAATTCAAAGGGATCAAATAGGAAATGATACTCTGAATCATATAACTATAATGAAAATGAAATATACGATCAACCAACATTTATCGAATTTGAAAAAGAGTCAGAAGAAATGGTTTGA